TCCTAATACTAAAATTTAAGCCGTATTTAGGGGATTACCAGAATAGATGGGGAGGCCTGAAATGACGAGTTCCTGTTTTTGGGGTTTGGCAGGGAGTGGGCATTCAGATGGGGGGAGGGGGGGTTTGGCTAGGATAACTATGTCCGAAAACGACATGGATATAATAGTCCTTGGGGCTTGGTAGGTGGAAAAAGCAACTGCATGATTAGGACTGCTTAGTATTATGTCCCGGGGCCATTAATTAATATGTTGCTAGGGTGTGGATGAGGATGAATGATACTTGAATGAGAAGTCCAGCTAGACTATAAGTTGACCTTCATGCCTTGACGGCTATGCTGAGTCACAGCATCCCGAAAATTAAAAAATACCAACTGCCCGAGACCACAGTTATGTTGGGCATGGGCTGATTAGACCCGTACCATCGAGATGTCTTATTTAAGGGGAACGTATGGACGATAAAACATTAATATGGCCCTGAGGTAAGAACCAGATGCCTGGTAAAGTTTCACATTAGTCACCCCCAAGTTGAATGGGCCCGGAGCGAGAAGAGGGGCACTGGTGGGCGGGTTGTTGGTTTCACGGAGGATGGTAGATTAATAGACCAAATGGGGACAGGGATAGTCGTGTGGACGAGAAGGGTTTATGACGTGATGGTGTTAGTAAGGTAACGCAGAGATGTCTTAAGAGCATTAATATATTAATGGAAAATGATAGACATGTTAGGGTGGATTTTATGTTGATAAAGGATTTAATGTCTAGGGGAATTAATAGGTAATACATGCTTATATGCTTGGGGAATATAATTTAATGTACGATATACATAAATGTACTATGTACTAGATAAATTTATGTACAAGAAGTAGTTTAAATAGAATATCAGCTTTGGGTGCTGATGGTGGGGGAGGAGTCCTTCCTTCTTGATATCCTGAGAAAATTGGTTTTCATCTCTGGTTTACAAGACCAGTGTAATATTTATACTATCAGGACAATTAATTTAGGTCTAGGATGTCATTTTCAATTATGCCTGCAATTGGTATGAAAATGACGATAATAGCGAAGTAGGCGATTGAGGCGATTTGGCCAATGATAATAAATGGGTATTCAACTGGTTGGCCTCCGATTCATGTGAGGATAAGCAGGTCAGCGACTAGGATCCAGTATATTGTTTGTGTGATCGGTCGGAAGGTTAGTCCTCGTTGTTTTGAGGTGTGGAGATGTGGTATAAGGGCTAGGATTAGGATTGAGAGGATTAGGGCTAGAACGCCTCCTAGTTTGTTAGGGATGGAGCGTAGGATGGCGTAGGCGAAAAGGAAATATCATTCTGGTTTAATGTGTGGTGGAGTGTTGAGTGGATTTGCTGGGGTGTAGTTATCTGGGTCTCCGAGAATATCTGGGAAAAATAAAACCAAAATTATGAGAGCTGCTAATAAGATAAGGACCCCTAAGAAGTCTTTGACTGTGTAGTAGGGGTGGAATGGGATTTTATCTGCGTCCGAGTTTAGGCCTGATGGATTGTTGGATCCTGTTTCGTGGAGGAATAGGAGGTGTACTAGGACAAGGGCTGTGATGATAAATGGTAAGATAAAGTGGAATGCAAAGAATCGTGTGAGGGTGGCTTTGTCTACTGAGAACCCCCCTCAGATTCATTCTACCAGGGTGGTGCCGATGTAGGGGATGGCTGATAGTAGGTTTGTAATTACTGTGGCCCCTCAGAAGGATATTTGTCCTCATGGTAGTACGTAGCCTATGAATGCTGTTGCTATTACGGCGAATAGTAGGATGATACCTATGTTTCAGGTTTCAATTATGTTGTAGGAGCCGTAGTAGACACCTCGTCCTACGTGTAGGAAGAGGCAAATGAAGAATATGGAGGCTCCGTTTGCATGTAGGTAGCGGATAAGTCAGCCATAGTTTACATCTCGACAGATGTGGGTGACTGACGAGAATGCCGTTGATGTGTCTGATGTGTAGTGTATGGCTAGGAAAAGGCCTGTGAGGATTTGGATAATTAAGCATAGGCCTAGTAGGGAGCCGAAGTTTCACCATGATGAGATGTTTGATGGGGTGGGGAGGTCAACGAATGAGTGGTTGATGATTTTGATTAGTGGGTGTTTTTTCCGGATGATTGTCATTAGGTGTTTCTATAGTTGAATTACAACGATGATTTTTCATGTCATTGGTCATAGTTGAAGTCTATGTAGAAATTATGACAGAATTAATTTATTTTCTAAGCTTGTTGATTTGTACGGGTTGTTTAGGCGCTTCTTTGAAGCCTTCGCCTATTTATGGTGGTTTGTGTTTAGTTATCAGTGGGTGCTCGGGTTGCTTAGCGGTGCTGGGGTTTGGTGGGTCTTTTTTAGGGTTGATGGTGTTCTTAATTTATTTGGGGGGGATGTTGGTCGTGTTTGGCTATACTACTGCTATATCTGCGGAGGAGTATCCTGAGACATGGGTTTCTAGTTGACTGGTGCTGGGGATTTTGGTAATGAGTATTTTTATGGAAATAGGAATGTTGTTTGTTACTAGTTATTATGAAGGTATGGAGGTGGTAATAGAGTTTAACAGTTTAGGTGGGTGAGCTATTTATGATGGGGATGAGTTGGGGTTAATGGGTGAGGGGGGTGCTGGTGTGGCTGCTTTATATAGCTGTTCTGCATGACTGATGGTTGTGTCTGGTTGAACTTTATTTATAGGGGTGTTTATCATTATCGAGATCACTCGTGGAAATTAAGTAATTAGTATAATTGGGACGAGTAAAAGTGTGATAAGGAATGAGAGGAAGTATAGTTTGACTAGACCTTTTTGGTTACTAAGAGTGGAAGAGGTGATTGTATGAATTGTGGAAGTAGTTTTTGGGATGGCTTTTTCTAGTCAGATTAGGTCTAGGAGGGTTATGGCTGTTTTAAAGCTTGTGTTTAGTGTTTTCAAGGGAAGTAAGCGGTGGATGATTGTTGGGAAGTAGCCTAGTGATGTAGAGAATGAGTTAGTGGGTGAAGGTTTTGTTGGTGAAAGGTTGTTGGTTAGGTTATTTAGGTCTAATGCAATTGCAAACCCGGCGATAGTTACTACAAGTGCTGTAGTTTTTAGATATCATGGTATAGTTATTACTTGGATTGTTGTGGGTGGGATGTTGTATGTGATGAAGAACCCTGCTAGGATGCTTCCTAGTGCTAGCCGTTTGATTGGGTTAATTAGCAGTGGGTTGTTTTCGTTTATGATGATTGTAGGGGGGAAGCGTGGTTTGGATATTAGGACAAAGTAGATGATACGTATGCTGTAAATAGCTGTTATTGAGGTGGCTACTAGTGTGATTAAGAGGGCTCAGGCGTTGGCATAACAGGTGTTGGCGGCTTCAATGATTAGGTCTTTTGAGTAGAAGCCTGTGAGGAATGGGGTTCCAGTTAAAGCTAGGCTGCCGATGGTTAGGCATGAAGATGTGAATGGTATGGCTTTTGCTAGGCCTCCCATTTTTCGAATGTCTTGTTCGTCGCTCAGGCTATGAATGATTGATCCGGAGCATATGAATAATATAGCCTTGAAGAAAGCGTGTGTGCAAATGTGCAGGAAGGCTAGATATGGTTGGTTAATTCCTAGGGTTACTATTATAAGGCCTAGTTGACTTGATGTTGAAAATGCTACAATTTTTTTGATGTCGTTTTGTGTTAGGGCGCAGATCGCTGTGAACAGGGTGGTGATTGCGCCTAGGCATAGTATAATTGTTAGAATGGTGGTGTTGTTGGAAATGAGGGGATGGAAGCGAATTAATAGGAAAATCCCTGCTACAACTATAGTGCTTGAGTGTAGTAGTGCTGATACGGGGGTTGGGCCTTCTATGGCTGATGGGAGTCATGGGTGGAGGCCAAATTGGGCTGATTTGCCCGTAGCGGCGATGACTAGTCCTGCGAGGGGGATAATGTTTGGTTTATCTATGATAAAGATTTGTTGAAGGTCTCATGAGTTGGTTTTTGTACAGAATCAGGCCATGGCCAGAATAAATCCGATATCTCCAATTCGGTTATATAGGATGGCTTGCAGGGCTGCTGTATTTGCGTCAGATCGGCCGTACCATCATCCGATTAGTAGGAATGATATGATTCCCACGCCTTCTCATCCGATGAACAGTTGGAATAGGTTATTGGCGGAAGTTAAGATTACCATAGTGATTAGGAATAGGAGTAGGTATTTAATGAATCGGTCTAGATTAGGGTCAGAGTGTATATATCATATGGAGAACTCTATAATTGATCATGTGACGAATAGGGCTACTGGCAGAAAGATAATAGAGAAGAAGTCGAATTTTAGGCTTAGGGACAATTTTATGGATCCGATGGTGATTCAGTGTCAGTTGGTAATTATAATTTCTGTACCGGTGTTGAAAAATGAGGATAGTGGAATTAGGCTGATGAAAAATGCGTATTTAATGCATAGGGTTACATAATTGGGGAAGTTAATTTGTTTTGTTAAGTTTGTAAAAGAGATTGCTATAGGGAATAGTAGAAGTATGAAGATTAATAAAATTGAGGATGTGATCGTGTTTATTACTTTCATTTGGAGTTGCACCAAGTTTTTGGTTCCTAAGACCAACGGATTACTTCTATCCTATAAAAGTAAGAAAGCCGTACGTTTAGGCACGGTGGCATGAGTTAGCAGTTCTTGCATACTTTCTTGGTAAATAAGGAGGTCTATATCCTATCTTCAGATTCACAGTCTGGTGTTTTTATTAAACTATATTGACATATTGTAAGTCCTATGATTAATTTGGGGTTGATTGATAATAGGATAAGGGGGAGAATGTGGAGGGCCATGAGTGTTGATTCTCGTGTGTGGGAGGGGTGTAGATTATTTATGTGGCTGGTTAATTTACCTCGTTGTGTGGTTACAATTATGTAGATTGAGTATAGTGAGGTGATTAAGATGTTAGTCCCTAGGAGAATAATTGATATATTGGATCAGGAAAATAATGAGATTGTAATTATTAGTTCTCCAATTAGGTTGATTGTTGGAGGTAGGGCGAGGTTGGCCAGGCTTGCTATGATTCATCAGGTGGCTATTAGGGGGAAGATTATTTGTAGGCCTCGGGCCATAATTATCGTTCGGCTGTGAATTCGTTCGTAGTTCGTATTAGCTAGGCAGAATAGTAGGGATGATGTTAGTCCATGTGCGATTATAAGTGCTGTGGCCCCTATAAAGCTTCATGGAGTTTGAATTATGATAGCTGCAATGACTAGTGCTATGTGGCTTACTGATGAGTAAGCGATGAGTGATTTTAGGTCTGTTTGTCGGAGGCAAATAGAGCTGGTTATAATTATACCTCATAGTGATAAGAGGATAAATGGATATGCTATGGATTTGGTTACCGGGTCAAGGATCATGGAGATACGTATTATGCCATATCCTCCTAATTTTAGTAGGATAGCGGCTAGAATCATGGATCCGGCGATTGGTGCCTCTACGTGGGCTTTTGGTAGTCATAGGTGGACCCCGTATAAAGGTATTTTAATTATAAAAGCTATTATACATGCTAATCACAGGATGTTGTTGGACCATGTTTGGTTGATTGGTGAATGGGTTAGTGATATGAGGATGAAGTTTAATGTTCCTGTTGAGTTTTGGATGAAGATTAGGGCGATTAATAGTGGAATAGATCCAATTAGGGTGTAGAATAGGAAGTAGATTCCTGCGTTTAGTCGTTCTGTTTGATTTCCCCATCGTGTGATGATAATTAGGGTTGGGATTAGGGTGGCTTCGAATAATACGTAGAACATGATAAGTTCGTTTGCGGAGAATGTTATGATAAGCAGGATTTGGAGGCTTACTAGCAGAGAGATATATAGTTTTTTATTATACTCGTGTTCTTTTTTAATATGGTTTTGGCTGGCTAGGAGTATAAGTGGCAGAAGTCAAGTTGTTAGGACTAGAAGTGGGGCGGACAGGGGGTCCGCGGAGAATATAGTGGAGAAGTTTAGGCTGCTCTCGTTGTACTGTCATAGCAGGCCGATAGAGATCAAGTTAATTAGGAGGCTGTAGGTTGTTACGTTGATTCATACTTTTTTGTTGTTGGAGAGTCAGGTTAGGGGTAGTAATATGAGTGATGGGATAATGATTTTTAGCATTGTAATAAGTTCAGGTTTTGTACGAAGTCAGAGCCATAGGTGTTTGAGATTTTTGCTAGTAGGGCTAGGCCTACAGCTGCTTCGCAGGCTGCGAATACTAGGATAACGATGGGGATAGGAAATATGATTATTGAATGGGTGTTTAGGGGTGTGATAGTTGCTAGAATAAATAGGGAGAGCATTATTCCTTCTAGGCACAGAAGGGTGGATATTAGGTGTGATCGGAATATGAGGGTCCCTAGGAATGAGAAGATAAAAGCTAAAGTGATGTTGAGTACTGCAGGTGTCATTTTTGGTAATTATGATATAGGTCATAATCTAATGAGTCGAAATCATTAATTTTAATTAAACTAATTACCAGTTATTCTGTTCATTCTAGACCTTTTTGTGTTCATTCGTAGGCTAGGCCTAGAGCTAGGATTGTAATTAGGATAAATGCTATGATGGTAGGTAGGCTTATGTTGGGGTATTGCATAGCCCATGGGAGGGGTAGGAGAAGGGCAATTTCGAGGTCAAATAGCAGGAAGGTGATGGCAACTAAGAAGAATTTCATTGAGAAGGGCAGTCGGGCTGAACTTATTGGGTCAAACCCACATTCGTATGGGTTGGCTTTTTCTGTGTACGTGTTTAAGTGGGGTAATCAAAAAGCTACGGAAATTAGGACCATGGAGAGGGTGACATTGATTAATAGTACAAGTATTATGTTAATTACTATCTTCTAGGGTTTTACTAGAACTAACTGATTGGAAGTCAGATGTACTGATTATACTAAGAAAGTACGATCCTCATCAATAGATAGAGACATATAGGAACAGTCAGACTACGTCTACGAAGTGCCAGTATCATGCTGCTGCCTCAAAGCCGAAGTGATGTTTTGATGTAAAGTGGAATTTTAGTTGTCGAAGAAGGCAGATAATAAGGAAGGTTGAGCCGATAATTACGTGTAGGCCATGGAAACCTGTTGCTATGAAGAATGTAGAGCCATAGATGCCGTCTGAGATAGAGAATGAGGTTTCGAAGTATTCTGAGGCTTGCAAGATGGTGAAGTAGACTCCTAGTAGGATTGTGATAAATAGGGCTTGGTTCATATTATTGCGCTTACCTTCTATTAGGCTATGGTGGGCTCAGGTGATGGAGACCCCCGATGCCAGGAGGACAGATGTATTTAGAAGAGGGACTTCTAGTGGGTTAAGAGGTGTGATTCCTGTTGGTGGCCAGCATCCTCCTAGGTCGTGTGTTGGGACTAGGCTTGAGTGGTAGAAGGCTCAGAAGAATCCGGCAAAGAAGAAGACTTCGGAGACGATGAATAAGATTATTCCGTAGCGTAGGCCTTTTTGTACGACTGGGGTGTGATGGCCTTGGTAGGTCCCCTCTCGGATCACATCACGTCATCATTGATACATGGTTAGAGTATTAGCTAGTAGACCAAGGGAGAGTAGAGTGGTTGAGTTGTAATGAAATCACATTACTAAGCCCGAAGTTAGTAGGAGGGCGGAGAGGGCTCCTGTGAGGGGTCATGGGCTGGGGTTGACTATGTGGAATGCGTGTGTTTGGTGGGTCATTAGGTGTTATCATGTAGGTAGAGGCTTACCAGAAGTGTGAACACGTAGGCTTGAATAAGGGCTACAGCGAATTCTAGGACGGTGAGTAGGGCTAGAATGATAAATGTAATTGTAGCTGTTGGTGGGCTGATGCTTGTGAGAACCAGTGTGGCACCGCCAATGAGGTGAATTAGTAGGTGTCCTGCAGTGATGTTGGCTGTTAAACGGACTGCTAGGGCTATAGGTTGAATGAATAAGCTAATGGTTTCGATAATGATAAGTATAGGAATAAGGGAGATTGGGGTGCCTTGTGGTAAGAAGTGAGCTAATGAGGCTTTTAGTTTGTGTCGGAATCCTAAGATTACAGCCCCGGCTCACAGAGGAATTGCCATTCCTAGATTTGTGGATAATTGTGTTGTTGGGGTAAATGTATGTGGTAGTAGGCCTAGCAGGTTGGTGGATCCAATAAATATAATTAGGGATACTAGTATAAGTGATCATGTCCGTCCTTTAGGTGAGTGAATTAATATTATTTGTTTAATGATGAGCTTGACCAATCATTGTTGGAATGAGTGGAATCGGTTGGGGATTAGTCGTTTAGATGATGTTAAGAGTATTGATGGGAGTATGATAATGAGGATTACGATAGGCAAGCCTATTATTGTTGGGGTAATGAAAGAGGCGAATAGATTTTCGTTCATTTTGATTCTCAAGGGTTGTTGGTTTTTATAAGTTCAATAGATTTTACTGATGGTGTTTGTGGGAAACTGTATAGTGAGACTTTTAGTTGTATGAGGATGAAAAGTGTAATTGTGGTTGATAGGACAGTGGTAAATCATGTGGATGTGTCCAGTTGTGGCATTCACTACGGAGACTGGGTGTCCCTATCTTTAACTTAAAAGGTTAACGCTCTAAGCTTCGCAGTGCTGTTAAATTATTGATAGAGATCAGTCTTCGAAGGTTTTTAAGGGGACCATTTCTAGGACAATTGGTATAAAGCTATGGTTAGATCCGCAGATTTCTGAGCATTGTCCGTAGAATAAGCCTGGGCGATTTGATGAGATGGTTGCTTGGTTAAGTCGGCCTGGAATGGCGTCGGTTTTAAGTCCTAGGGAGGGGACAGCTCATGAGTGGAGGACGTCCTCTGATGAAATTAGTATTCGAATTGGCAGTTCTATAGGGAGTACAACTCGGTTGTCTACTTCTAGGAGTCGAAGCTCACCCGGCTTTAGGTCGGAGGTTGGTACTATATAAGAGTCGAAGCAGAGGTCCTCGTAGTCAGTATATTCGTAGCTTCAGTATCATTGATGCCCTATGGTTTTCACGGTGAGAGCAGGGTTATTAATTTCGTCTATTATGTAAAGGATTCGCAGGGATGGGAGGGCAATTAGGATCAGAATGACGGCTGGTAGGATAGTTCAGATGGTTTCTACCTCTTGAGCGTCTATGGTGCTAGTGTGGGTTAGTTTTGTTGTTAGTATTAGTGTAATAATATATAGTACTAGAGAGCTGATGAGGAACACGATTATGAGTGTGTGATCATGGAAATTTATTAGTTCTTCTATAATGGGAGAGGAGGCATCCTGTAAGCCTAGTTGGAATGGGTAAGCCATATAAGATATATAGAGGTTAATCTATGACTTAACTTTGACAAAGTTATGTAATTTGTTTACTAATATCTCATAGAGAAAGACATAAAGGTTATGGTGCTGGCTTGAAACCAGTTTTAGGGGGTTCGAGTCCTTCCTTTCTTATTTTACTTTTACGAAAGTAGGTTCTTCAAATGTGTGGTATGGGGGTGGGCAGCCGTGAAGTCATTCTAGGTTTGTGGCCGTGTGTTCCACGTGAAGTACTTCTCGTTTTGAAGCGAAGGCCTCTCAGATTATGAAGACTATGATTAGGACTGCTGTAAGTGAAATGAATGACCCCATGGATGAAACTGTGTTTCATGTGGTATAGGCGTCTGGGTAGTCGGAGTATCGTCGTGGTATGCCTGATAGACCTAGGAAGTGTTGGGGGAAGAATGTTATGTTGACTCCTACGAATATAATAGCGAAATGGGTTTTAGCTCATATATCGTCTAGTGTGTAGCCTGTGAAGAGTGGGAATCAATGGACAAATCCAGCTATGATAGCGAATACAGCGCCTATTGATAAAACATAGTGGAAGTGTGCTACTACATAATATGTGTCGTGCAGGACGATGTCTAGGGAGGAGTTAGACAGCACAATGCCTGTGAGCCCGCCTACTGTGAATAGGAAGATAAAGCCTAGGGCTCATAATATCGCAGGTGATCACTTGATATTACCCCCGTGGAGGGTTGCCAGTCAGCTAAACACTTTAACTCCTGTTGGAATGGCAATAATTATTGTGGCTGATGTGAAGTAAGCTCGGGTGTCTACGTCTAAGCCTACTGTGAATATGTGGTGGGCTCATACAATAAAGCCTAAGAAGCCAATGGATATCATGGCTCACACCATTCCTATATAGCCGAATGGTTCTTTTTTACCAGAGTAATAGGTGACGATGTGAGAAATGATACCAAAGCCTGGTAGGATGAGGATGTAAACTTCTGGGTGTCCGAAAAATCAGAATAAGTGTTGGTACAGGATGGGGTCGCCGCCCCCGGCTGGGTCAAAGAAGGTGGTGTTTAGATTTCGGTCGGTGAGAAGCATTGTAATACCTGCGGCTAATACTGGGAGTGAGAGTAGAAGGAGTACGGCTGTAATTAGGACCGATCACACAAATAATGGGGTTTGGTATTGCGTCATGGCTGGTGGTTTTATATTGATAATTGTAGTGATGAAATTAATAGCGCCTAGAATTGATGAAACACCTGCTAGGTGGAGGGAGAAGATGGTTAGGTCTACGGATGCTCCTGCGTGGGCTAAATTGCCGGCTAGTGGTGGGTAAACAGTTCACCCTGTTCCAGCCCCTGCTTCTACTATGGATGATGCTAGGAGTAGAAGGAATGATGGGGGTAGGAGCCAAAAACTTATGTTATTTATTCGTGGGAATGCCATATCGGGGGCTCCAATTATAAGAGGGACTAGTCAGTTACCAAACCCGCCGATTATTATTGGTATTACCATGAAGAAAATTATGACAAAGGCGTGGGCTGTAACAATTACATTGTAAATTTGGTCATCACCTAATAGGGCGCCTGGTTGCCCAAGCTCTGCTCGAATTAGGATGCTAAGGGCTGTCCCTACTATTCCTGCTCAGGCCCCAAATAGAAGATATAAGGTCCCGATGTCTTTGTGGTTGGTAGAGAATAGTCAGCGATTAATGAACATAGGTAAAATGGCTGAGTAAAGCATTAGACTGTAAATCTAAGCACAGAGGATAAGGCCTCTTTTTACCAAGCTTTAAGGTGATAATCACATCGAATTGCAAATTCGAAGGTGTAGAGAATAGACTCTACTAAGGCTTCTCCCGCCCCCTTTCTGATAGGCGGGAGAAGTAGATTGAAGCCAGTTTAGGGTGTTTAGCTGTTAACTAAAAATTTATAGGTTTGAGTCCTATCAATCTAGTTAAGGATTTAGCTTAATTAAAGCGACTGATTTGCACTCATTAGATGTAAGATGGAGTCTTGCAATCCTTATCAGAAGTTAAACTTTGTAGGTTTGCTTAGGGCTTTGAAGGCTCTTGGACTGAGTATCCTAAACTTCTGTTTACAAAAGCAGGGGGGATAGGGGTAGTATTATGGTACTTAAGATTATTAGGGGTGCTAGGATGTTGTTGGTTTTAGTGTAGTTGTGGTGAATATATATTTTTGAGTTGTTGTTTGTTGGGAATGTGGTTAAGGATGTTGAGTAAATCAGTCGAGTGTAGAAGAAGAGGTTGATTAAGGCTGCCATTGCTATTAGTGTGGCTAGGATGAGGTTGTTGTTTTTTAGTAGTTCTGTGATGATAGCTCATTTTGGTAAGAATCCTGTAAGTGGTGGGAGGCCTCCTGTTGATAGTAGAATTAATGAGATTATAGGAAGTGCTATTGGTATTTTATTTCATATGAGTGACATGGTGTTAATGGATGTGAATGAGTGTGCGTGAAAGATTATGAACATAGGAGCTGTTATGAGGATATAAATTAGAAGGTTGAGGAGTGTGAGTGAGGGGTTGTATGATAGGATAGAGATTATTCAGCCTATGTGGGCGATGGATGAGTAGGCCATAATTTTTCGCACTTGTGTTTGGTTTAGTCCATTTCATGCCCCGATTAGGACTGAGATGATGGCTGATAAGATTAACATTTTGGGGTTCATTAGTTCGTAAAATTGATATAAGATGGTTAGAGGGGCTACTTTTTGTCATGTTAGGAGTATTAAGCCTACTTTTAGTTTAATTCCTTGAGTGACTTCAGGTAGTCATGAGTGGAATGGGGCTAATCCTAGTTTGATTGCTAGGGAGATGAAAGTAGTTGTTATAATGATATTGTTAGTTTCGGGTTGAAATGTTCATAGGCCCAGTTGCTTGAAGTTTATGAGGATGGAAAGGAGGAGGATTATTGAGGCTGTTGCTTGGGTGAGGAAGTACTTTGTAGCTGCTTCTGTGGAGCGAGGGTTGGAGTTGTTAATTATTAGGGGGATTAGGGCTAATAGGTTTATTTCTAGTCCAATTCATATGATGAATAGGTTGGAGCTAAGTATGGTGATTATTGGTCCTATTATAATAGTGAAGTAGATGATTGTGAGTGTGATTGGGTTAATTAGTACGGGAAGGATTTAAACCAACATTTTCGGGGTATGGGCCCGATAGCTTTATTAGCTGACCTTACTTAGAATGGGGTGTAATGGGTAGCACGGAGAACTTTGGATTCTCAGGTATAGGTTCGATTCCTATTGTTCTAGAAATAAGAGGATTTAAACCTCTATTATTTACTCTATCAAAGTAACTCTTTTTTCAGACATATTTCTAGGTGTATGGTGGGATACTTGCTATGAAGATTGGGATTGAGATGTGTCATATGCAGAAGGCTAGTGTTAGGGGAAGAAAATTTTTTCATAGTAGGTGCATTAGTTGGTCGTATCGGAATCGGGGGTAGGAGGCTCGGATTCATAAGAATAGTGTGGTTAGAATTAGGGTCTTTAGTATGAAGTTAGTGGTATAAAGTTCGGGGTTGTGTAAATTGTGGAGTGGGCCTATAAATACGATTGTTGATAGGGCGTTTATAAGAATAATGTTTATGTACTCGGCTATAAAGAATAGTGCGAATGGTCCAGCGGCATACTCGACGTTGAAGCCTGAGACTAGTTCTGATTCCCCTTCTGTTAGGTCGAATGGGGCTCGGTTTGTTTCTGCTAGGGTTGAGATGAACCATATTATGGCTATAGGTCAGGCTGGGATAAGAAGTCATAGTTGTTCTTGGGTGTAAATTAGGGATTGAATAGAAAAAGAGCCATTTATTAGAAGTACTGATAGTAGGATAATTGCTATTGTTACTTCGTATGAGATTGTCTGTGCTACTGCTCGGAGGGCCCCAAATATGGAGTACTTGGAGTTTGATGCTCAGCCTGACCATAGAATTGAGTAGACTGAGAGGCTTGATGTGGCTAGGATAAATAGGATTCCTAAGTTCAGGTTTACTAATGGGTGGGGTATAGGGAGTGGGATCCACAGGCTTAGGGCTAGGGTAAGTGATAGAGTGGGGGCAATAATGAATAGGGTTGTTGAGGTGGCTAGGGGACGTAGGGGTTCCTTAATGAATAGTTTTATCGCGTCTGCAAATGGTTGTAGGATGCCGTATGGCCCTACGATGTTTGGTCCTTTTCGTAGTTGTATATAGCCTAAGATTTTTCGCTCTACTAAGGTGAGGAAAGCTATGGCAATTAGTACTGGTACTAAGAGGGCTAAGATATTAATGAAGTACACTATTAGGGAGAGGATTTGAACCTCTGGGGACAAGGTTTTAAGTCTTACGCAATTTCCTGGCTCTGCCACCCTAATTGGGCCCTTGTCTAGGGCATTAATTTTTACAAGCTTATTGAATTAAGATAAGTTCATATATTAGCTTTGAGGCTCTTTGTTTAAGGAGGCCTCATTTCTCTTGTCCTTTCGTACTGGGAGAAATAGTTAATAGATAGAAACCGACCTGGATTACTCCGGTCTGAACTCAGATCACGTAGGACTTTAATCGTTGAACAAACGAACCATTAATAGCTTCTACACCATTGGGATGTCCTGATCCAACATCGAGGTCGTAAACCCTAATTGTCGATATGGACTCTTGAATAGGATTGCGCTGTTATCCCTAGGGTAACTTGGTCCGTTGATCAAAATTAATTGGGTCAATTGGATTGAAGTCACTTCGACTTGTTAGTCTTGGTTATAAGATCTTTCGGAGGTTGTGTTATGCTCCGAGGTCACCCCAACCGAAATTACTGACTTAGGGCTTATTGTTTGGTCCATTAGGATTTAAATTGAGAAAGATAAGTCAGTAAATTAAAGCTCCATAGGGTCTTCTCGTCTTATTGTGTTATTCCCGCCTCTTCACGGGAAGGTCAATTTCACTGATTGGAAGTAAGAGACAGTTGAATCCTCGTGGGGCCATTCATTCCAGTCCCCAATTAAGGAACAAGTGATTATGCTACCTTTGCACGGTCAGGATACCGCGGCCGTTTAACGTTTGTCACTGGGCAGGCGGTGCCTCTAATACTTTTTATGCTAGAGGTGATGTTTTTGGTAAACAGGCGGGATTCTTGTTTGCCGAGTTCCTTTTACTTCTTTTAATCTTTCCTTGTAGCACGCCTGTGTCGGATTAACAGTTTAGTATGGGTGGGTTTTATTTGTATTTTTTCACCCATAGGTGTTAACTAACAATGGGCATCCGGGTTGTTATAGGCTTGTGCTTGGAGAACAGTGTTCTTGTTACTCATGTTAACAGTATTTCATCTATATAATTATAGATTAACCCAATTAGTGATGATAGGAACTCATTTTTGGTTAGTGGAATTTAGGGGTTTTAGTGTTGAGCTTTAACGCTTTCTCGATTGATGGCTGCTTTTAGGCCAACTATGGTCTTTGGCGTTTTGGTTTATTCACTATCTAAGGTTGTTTCCATTCCTGAAGAGCTGTCCCTCTTCAGGCTAAATTTTAATATTACATTTTGATTTGTATTTCTTATGGCAATATTAAAGTTGAACTGAAATTCTTTATTGGGTAACCAGCTATCACCAAGCTCGGTAGGCTTTTCACCTCTACCTAATAGTCATCCCACTATTTTGCTACATAGACGGGTTGGTTCTTTATACTGCTTTTAGGTAGCTCGTTTGGTTTCGGGGTGTCTAGCTAAAGGTCTCTTAGTTAGGGGATTTCTAGTTAACTCATTATGCAAAAGGTACAAGGTTTAATCTTTGCTTAGTTTTACTTTAAATTGATCTTTCATCTTTCCCTTACGGTACTTTTTCTATGGCTCCTAAAGTAGATTTCTTTCTCCAATACTTTCATATGTCAAATGTTTTGTTTTAATGCGTGTTGTAGTTGAGTTGTATGGGTGTTAGGGCTAGATTTGGTTCATGATGTCCGTGGGTGCGAAATCTTCTGGGTGTAGGCCAGATGCTTTGTGGTTTAAGCTACGTCATGGTTATTCCAAGCACACTTTCCAGTATGCTTACCTTGTTACGACTTATCTCCTCTCGTAAAAGTTTGATGTAATTATATATAAGTTTCGTTTATTTAGTTTGAGGAGGGTGACGGGCGGTGTGTGCGTACTTCATTGCTCAATTCAATTAAGCTCTCTATTCTTAATTTACTACTAAATCCTCCTTTGTCCTTTAGTTTCATAAAGGGTAGCGTAATGTTCTTGGTAAGAAAATGTAGCCCATTGCTTCCCACCACATTGGCTACACCTTGACCTAACGTTTTTATGGTGATTCTCTTGCTTACTTTGATTCCTTTTTAGGGTTTGCTGAAGATGGCGGTATATAGGCTGAATTAGCAAGTGGTGGTGAGGTATAGCGGGGTTTATCGATTATAGAACAGGCTCCTCTAGATGGATATAAAGTACCGCCAAGTCCTTTGAGTTTTAAGCTGTGGCTAGTAGTTCTCAGGCAAATATTTTTGTTTTATAAATGTTGAGGTTTAGGGCTAAGCATAGTGGGGTATCTAATCCCAGTTTGGGTCTTAGCTATCGTGTCTTAGGTGTACTAGAATTACTTTCGTCATTGGTTTTAAGTCTAGCGATGAATTTTCACATATTGGATGGATTTTAATTCTATTTTTGTGTGCCCAGTAACACGTTTTACGCCGAGAATAATTAGTTTGGGTTAATCGTATGACCGCGGTGGCTGGCACGAAATTTACCAACCCTTAAAGAGGCATGGCTTAGTCAAACTTTCGTTTATTGCTTAATTTTTATCACTGCTGAGTCCCGTGGGGGCGTGGCTAGGCAAGGCGTCTTTAGCTATGTTGTATGTACTTGATGCCCTCTCCTTGGAGTTCACGAACTCTGTGGGATTTGACACTGGCTTATGGATGTTTGCATGTGTAATTCTACCTCCAATTAATTATAAGGCTAGGACCAAACCTTTTAATGTTTATGGGATGCTTGCATCCATCTAAGCATTTTCAGTGCTTTGCTTTGTATAAGCTACATTAACGTATGGACATACTGAAATCCTACTTAGGAAATTTGGGGGCTTTGGGTTGTTTTTTGGTATTGAAATTTTAGTCTTTTTTTT